ACTTAGGTTGATCTAGGCCGAAGGCAGACCTAAATAAAGGTCACCCTTCTTTGAAACACTTTGGTATTGCTCCTAGATCAGGATACAAATAATGAATCAGAGCACATGGAGCCATCTCATTATCTTCTTATCTTCCTATAAAGAAAAAATATGGTGGACTAACTGATCTTTACATCAGTTGATAAAAGAGCCCAATGCAACAAAATGCATGTTGGGTCTTTGAAACAGTTCGAATCATTTCGATAATAATCAGTTTTCTCTGTTTTACCGAGAAGGTCTACGGTTCGAGTCCGTATAGCCCTAATACATTCCATTTTTATTTTGTTTTGTATAGAGATTTGAGTATCGAAATTTGATTAGTAGTAGGAACAATAAAATAAACACAATAATTCATTACAACGGACCAATTGGTATTTGTCAAATCTCGGATCAAATACTCATCTCTCTCCATCCACTTTAATGAATGAATTACATATAATATTTTTCTTATTTTTATTTTTTAATTGTTTTTAATCAAATTGAAAATGGAATTTGTAATTTCTTTATTGAATTCTGAATTATTTCATTTATTTCATTTCTTCTTTACTTTTACTTTATATTTATAAGATATAAGATCAATATGAAATAGAAAAAATATAAAATATACATAACATAATAAGTATAAACTAAGTATAAGAATAAGTAGAATAGAAAATAAAAATAACTAAGTATAAGAGCATGCTATGTCTACACATCACATATAGAAATAGAATCGAAAGTAGAAAAAAAAAAGAAAAAATAGAAGTGGAATGACATTAGATGAATCTTGAAACAAGGTATGTCCTACAGCAAACAAACTCTCAACTATGCGGCTTTCTTTGATCAAAATTCTTTTCTTGTTTCATCTAAGAAGTAAGAAGTTCTAGATGATTTGAAAATTCCAATTCAAATGGAATAATTCAGCCTATTCGACATTCATAGGAGTCTTTTTATGTTTCTGCTTCACGAATATGAGATATTTTCTGGGCATTCCTAATAATATCAAGCATTATTCCTATCTTGACATTTGTCATTTCTGGGATTTTAGCTCCGATTAGGGAAGGTCCAGAAAAACTTTCTAGTTAGGAATCAGGTATAGAACCCATGGGGGATGCTTGGGTACAATTCCGAATTCGCTACTACATGTTTGCTCTAGTTTTTGTTGTTTTTGTGATGTTGAAACGGTCTTTCTTTATCCATGGGCAATGAGCTTTGATATATTGGGTGTATATGTCTTTATAGAAGCTTTTATTTTCGTGCTTATCCCAATTGTGGGTTCAGTTTATGCATGGCGAAAAGGAGCGTTGGAATGGTCTTAGCTGAATATTTAGACAATCTAAAGAAAAGGGAAAGAAAGGATGACATTGAAACAGTTATGAATTTGGTTAAGTAATGGAAACTCAACCAAATTCATAACTGTTTCAACTACATCGTCTGATTGGCTAGTGAAGCATGAGCTAATTCATAGATCTTTAGGCTTTGATTGCCGAGGGATAGAGACTTTACAAAGAAAAACCGAGGATTGGGATTCCGTTGCTGTCATTTCATATGTATATGGTTACAATTCTTTACGCTCCCAGTGTGCCTATGATGTAGCACCAGGCGGATTTTTAGCTAGTGTGTATCACCTTACGAAAATATGGTCAAAAATATGGTAATGAGCATCTTGGCATTTCCCTTATAGATGAAACAGAGTCACTGTACTTTTCTTCGTATTGTGGAGGGGTTCAATTGAAAATAAAAAAAAGAAAAAGAGGATCTCATTGCTATTCCCCGATTGGGAAGATATCCTAGAATATACATTTCGTATGAGCAGAAACAATAGGATGACTCAAAAGAATTCTGTACCATGAACTTTGTACCGCGCACATCACTTAGTGGGGAACCCAGAAAGTCACTTGAGCAAGAGTGACAAAAAAATAGGAAATTGGAAAGAAAAGACAGAAGAGACGAGATGAAGAAATGCAAAATGAGCAGAATCGGAGTTTCTTTGTACTATGTTTGAAATAGATCGTTTCTATTCCTATCCTTCCACTCTTTGATTGAATCCTTTTAGCTAATTTTTTTTTAGTTATTAATTTTGAGATATATACGAAAATTTAACATAATTTTGGAATCAAAAAAGTATGAACAGAGAGGAAAAAAATACAAATGAAAAAGAAAGTAAAGAATATCTATCCCGATCCTTCTCAATGAATTCATTTCATTTGTATGAGGATTTGTATGAGGTATGAATATATATCCGATACATTATTCACGTGTCAGGAACCAGATTTGAACTGGTGACACGAGGATTTTCAGTCCTCTGCTCTACCAACTGAGCTATCCCGACCATTTCGCGTGCATCATCCTAGCATAGTACTTATATTTATGTCAATGAAAATAACTAAAAAATAAAATCTGAAATCTTAACAAATTGGCCCTAGCCCCTGAATTTATTAGATCTTCAAAAAGATATGGACTATGAATGATTCAATAACGGAGATTCCTTGAACATATATGTTCATATCGTATTATACAAAACAAATGAGATTGGATTGGAAGAAGATACGAGGATTTCTATTCGTATCTATTTGTGAAAGAACAGAGTGAATGAAACGAGAAAGATATTTCATCTTGGTTAAACTGAGCCGCTGATGAAAAAAAAGAAAGAGGATGAGGATAAATAAAAAGCGAGGAAGTAAAATGGGCTTTTGATTGGGGATAGAGGGACTTGAACCCTCACGATTTCAAAATTCGACGGATTTTCCTATTACTATAAATTTCATTGTTGTCGGTATTGACATGTAAAATGGGACTCTCTCTTTATTCTCGTCCGATGAATTTTCAAAAGATCTATCAAACTCTGGAATGAATCATTTGATCACTGAATATTTGAATTCGATTCTTTTTTCAACTTCAATTAGAATTGATTCACAATAACTCTCCCATTTTTCATATCTTTTTTGATCTCTATTATTCTAATTAATAGAGAATAGAAATAGAGGTTTTCTATAGATCCTTATCTCATAATATTACTCATATTAATAGTAATATAAATTATAAATAAGAAAGAAATAAAGAATATAGAAAATAAAAGAATATAAAATAATCTAAAGATAAAATAGAAAGAGAAAAAAGATAAAGAAATAGAAGATTTCTATTTTCCTATATAGAAATACAGAATAGGATTCGATATAAGATTTGGGTTGTGATTAATTGTTTGCTATGTCAGTATGTATACGTACGTATTAGGTATATAAAGTTATCCTTTCTTTCATTTCGATAAAAGATTTTAGCTACTAACGTAACGTAGTCAATTGAATTCGTTAGACAGCTTCCATTGAGTCTCTGCACCTATCCCTTTTTATTCTCATTTTCCATCGTTTTTTCTCTCAAAACAAAGATTTGGCTCAGGATTGCCCATTTTTAGTTCCAGGGTTTCTCTGAATTTGGAAGTTACCACTCAGCAGGTTTCCATACCAAGGCTCAATCCAATCAAGTCCGTAGCGTCTACCAATTTCGCCATATCCCCTTTCCTTTGAGACAAGTATCCAGTTGTAATTCCATCCAACTCTTTCATTTATCTTGGCACTTTTGAATTCATTATTTTCATTCATTAGGTAATGATTCCTATATCGAAAAAGTGTATGCTGCTATTTCCTTTTTTTGCCCACCTTCTATTCTATATTCTATCATTTCATCTCTATTGGATGAACCTTATTTGTTTCAATACGAAATGATTCTATCATTGATGTGTCCGCAATTCAATATGGATAGATATATGTGGGATATATCTATATGCCATCCCTCCTCCTTCCTTTTTACATTTCAGTTTGGAATAGTAGAACGGTCGATATTCATTCTTCTTTTTCATTTCGAATTCTAATATCATTGATATATTGATATTTTATATACATATATATATGTATATGAATATGGAATAGAATTTCTATTTCTATTTAGATAGATAATTTATCTAGATCTAAAAAGTTTTATTTTCTATTTTCTAAATAGAATCTAAAATATATAACTAAGAAATAGAAGAAATTTAAATAATCAATAAATGAAATCAAAAAAGAAGAAGAATCACTAGGTAATAGCTAAGATCTGATAGTTTCCTATAAACTATTGCTCTTATATCCGCTATCCGCCCGCTTAGCTCAGCGGTTAGAGCATCGCATTTGTAATGCGATGGTCATCGGTTCGATTCCGATAGCCGGCTCCTTTTCTTTATCGATTTTTTTATTTCCATGATTGAAAATCTCTACGCTCGCTTTCTCTAAATGTCGGGTCACCGATCTATTACGTCATGGTAACTTGCAGCTATAGCTATGAATAAAAAAGTTTACTAGAACAATTAGATCTATATAGAAGAAATCGGAAAATGTAACCTTCGCTTTAATTTCCTATATATACAAAAAATCCAAATATTGATAAAATTTATTTTCTTCTGTTTTGTAGGACTTTAGTAAATTGAGTTTTGCTTTGCTGATCCTTTAGTTCAGTCTGAATTTAGATTCTTTTGTCAAATGAAAGTTAATCAAAAAGGAGCCTTTATATGTCTCGTTACCGAGGACCTCGTTTCAAAAAAATACGCCGGCTGGGGGCTTTACCGGGACTAACTAGTAAAATACCCAGATCCAGAAGTGATCTTCAAACCCAATTGCACTCTGGAAAAAAATCACAATATCGTATTCGTTTAGAAGAGAAACAGAAATTGCGTTTTCATTATGGTCTGACAGAGCGACAATTACTTAAATATGTGCATATTGCTGGAAAAGCCAAAGGGTCAACAGGCCAGGTTTTACTACAATTACTTGAGATGCGTTTGGATAACATCCTTTTTCGATTAGGTATGGCTTCGACCATTCCTGGAGCCAGACAATTAGTTAACCATAGACACATTTTAGTTAATGGTCGTATAGTGGATATACCAAGTTATCGTTGCAAAGCCCGAGATATTATTACTACGAAGGATAAAGAAAGATCGAAAGCTCTGA